CCCAGAAAACAATCTTTCTTTTTTGAGCCCATTTTTAAGGAACTGGAAACAAAAATTGTAAAATTCAAAAGGGCATATTTTCGAGTTCTAAAGGTTTTAAAGGGAAAAACAAAATTACTTCTAACAGTTTCAAAAGAAACAAAAAAATGGATTATCAAAAGTTTTTTATTTATAAAAAGAATAATAAAAAAACTTTCAAAATTGAATCCAATTATATTATTTAGATTAAGAGAAGTATATGAATCGAATGAAACTAAAAACAAAAAAGATTCTTTAATCAACAATCAGCTAATTCATGAATCCTTTAGTCAAATTCAATCTCCGAATTGGACAAATTTTTCACTGACAGAAAAAAAAAAGAAGGATATGATTGATAGAACAAGCACAATCAAAAATCAAATAGAAAGAATTATAAAAGAGAAAAAAAAAATAACCCCAACCACCGGAATATATATTAGTCCTAACAAAAGAAGTTATAATACTAAAAGATTCAAATTACCAAAAAATATTTGGCAAATAGTAAAAAGAAGAAATGCCCAATTAGTCTCTAAATTAGATTCTTTTATAAAAATTTTCGTTGAAAGGATATACATAGATATTTTTTTATTTATTATTAATATTTTCAAACCTAATACACAACTTTTTATTGAATCAATAAAAAAAATTATGGAGAAATCCATTAATAAGGCAAATCAAGAAAGAATTAATAAAAAAAAAAAAAATACAATTTACTTTATTTCGACTATAAAAAACTCAATTGATACTATTAGCAATAAGACAAATTCACATATTTTTTGTGACTTATCCTACTTGTCACAAGCATATGTATTTTACAAATTATCACAAACTCAAGTTATTAATTTGTATAAATTAAGATCGATTTGTCACTACCCCCGAACGTCTTTTTTTCTTAAGACTGAAATAAAGCATTCTTTTGAAAGACAAGGAATAATTCATTCTGAATTAAGTCTTAAGAAACTTCCAAATTATGGAATGAATCAATGGAAAAATTGGTTAAAAGGACATTATCAATATGATTTATCCCCAATTAGATGGTCTAAATTAATATCAGAAAAATGGAGAAATAAAGTGAATCAACATCGTATAGCTCAAAATCCAAATTTCAAATGGAATTCATATGAAAAGGATCAATTAATTCATTACAAAAAACAGAAGGATTCTGAAGTATATTCATTAGTGAATCAAAAAGAGAATTTTCAAAAAAACTCTAGATATGATCTTTTTTCATATAAATCTATTAATTATGAAAATAAGGGGGATTTATCTATTTCTGAATCACCCTTTCAAGTACAAGTAAATAAGAACCAAGACTCTTTTTATAATTCCAACACATATACACACAATCCTTTTGAAATGGTGGAGAGTCTCCCTATCAGTCATTATCTAGGAAAGGGCGATATTAGATATATGGAAAAAAACCCCGATAGAAAATATTTGAATTGGAAAATTATCAATTTTTCTCTTAGAAAAAAAGTCGATATTGAGGCCTGGGTCAAGATCGGTACCAAGAATAATCAAAATACTAAGATTGGTACTAATAATTATCAAATAATTGATAAAATTGATAAAAAGGACCTTTTTTATCTTACGTTTTCGCAAAATCCCCCCCCAAATCCCCCCCCAAATGCCCCCCAAAATGCCCCAAGTCCAAAAAAGGTTTTTTTGGATTGGATGGGAATGAATGAAGAAATACTAAATCGTCCCATTTCGGGTTTGGAACTTTGGTTCTTTCCAGAATTCGTACTCCTTTATAATCTATATAAAATGAAACCGTGGGTTATACCAAGCAAAGTACTTCTTTTCAATTTAAATCTAAATGAAAATGTTATTAGTGAAAATAAAAACATTGATGGAAAACAAAAGGGGGAATGTGTTATACCATCGAATAAACAAATAAAAAATCAAAATCGAAATCAAAAAGAAAAAGAACCCGCTGCAGGCCGAGGAGATCTTAAATCAGATGCACAAAAACAAGGGAATCATGGATCCATTTCTTCAACAAACCAAGAAAAAGATAGTGAAGAGGATTATGGAATATCAAGGATAAAAAGAAAAGGGGGTCAAAAGAAAAAACAATACAAAAGCAAGACGGAAGCAGAACTAGATTTCTTCCTGAAACCTTATTTACTTTTTCAATTGAGATGGAGTGATGTTTTAAATCAAAGAATGATCAATAATGTCAAAATATATTGTCTCCTGCTTAGACTAATAAATCCAAGAAAAATTACTATATCCTCGATTCAAAGAAGAGAAATAAGTTTGGATATAATGCTGATTCAGAAAAATTTAAGTCTTGCAGAATTGATCAAAAGGGGAGTATTGGTTATCGAACCCCACCGCCTGTCTGTAAAAAATGATGGACAATTTATTATGTATCAAACCTTAGGTATTTCGTTGGTTCATAAGAGTAAACACCAAACTAATCAAAGAGACCAAGAACAAACATATGTTGATAAGAATTATTTTGATTTGCTTGTCCCTGAAAATATTTTATCGCCCAGACGCCGTAGAGAGTTGAGAATTCTAATTTGTTTCAATTCAAAAAATAGGAATGATGTTGAGAGAAATTCAGCATTTTGCACCAAGAACAACTGCAGTCAATTTTTGGACAAAAAGAAAGATCTTGCTAAAGATAAAAATGAATTAATTAAATTAAAGTTTTTTCTTTGGCCTAATTATCGATTAGAAGATTTAGCTTGTATGAATCGCTATTGGTTTGATACCAATAATGGCAGTCATTTCAGTATGTTAAGGATACATATGTATCCACGGTTGAAAGGTGGTTGATAATACATTTTTCGTATATATGCTCTATTCTATAGGGTATATGAAAGCAAACAGGATTCACACATGACCTGTCTTGCATCTCATTCTAATATGGATAGTAAAACCAATAACGTATCAATTAGACCTAGAAATCAATTAACAGAATCTTATTCATTTTAGGTCTAATTTATGTCCTTTTCTGAATGGAAAAATGGATCACCTTTTTTGATTCCTATCTGAATCAAAGTTAATTCAAAACTGGATTGATTAATGTGAATTGATAAAATTGGGAGTCCATAAAGAAATTCAAATTATTATATATACCACATTAAAATGAATATCATTATTATTACTCATCAGTAAAATCCATATTTGCCTAATAAAAGGAGGAAGGGGGAATATTTTATGGTAAAAAATACACCCATTTCAGTTATTTCTGAAGAAGAAAACAGGGGGTCTGTTGAATTTCAAGTATTCCGTTTTACCAATAAAATACGGAGACTTACTTCCCATTTGGAATCGCACAAAAAAGACTATTTATCTCAGAGAGGTTTGCGAAAAATTTTGGGAAAACGTCAACGGTTGTTGGCTTATTTGGCAAAAAAAAATAAAGTACGTTATAAAGAATTAATTGGTCAGTTGAGTATTCGAGAGATAAAAACTCGTTAATTGGAAGAGTCATGTTATTTTAAGTCTTTATTCTATTCGTTTAAATTTTGATCAACTTCTTTTAACTTTCAACAATTCATGGAAGAATGAATCAGTAAAAAACTTATGACTGTACCAGCTACAAGAAAAGACCTCATGATAGTCAATATGGGTCCTCACCACCCATCAATGCATGGTGTTCTTCGACTCATCGTTACTTTAGATGGTGAAGATGTTATTGACTGTGAACCCATATTGGGTTATTTACACAGAGGGATGGAGAAAATTGCGGAAAATCGAACAATTATACAATATTTGCCCTATGTAACCCGTTGGGATTATTTAGCTACTATGTTCACAGAAGCAATAACCGTAAATGGACCTGAACAATTAGGCAATATTCAAGTACCTAAAAGAGCTAGCTATATTCGAGTCATTATGTTGGAGTTGAGTCGTATAGCTTCCCATTTGTTATGGCTTGGTCCCTTTATGGCAGATATTGGCGCACAGACCCCTTTCTTCTATATTTTTCGAGAAAGAGAATTAATATATGATCTATTCGAGGCTGCTACCGGTATGCGAATGATGCATAATTTTTTTCGTATTGGCGGAGTAGCTGCCGATCTACCTCATGGCTGGATAGATAAATGTTTAGATTTTTGCGATTATTTTTTAACAGGGGTTACTGAATATCAAAAGCTTATTACACGCAATCCTATTTTTTTAGAACGAGTTGAGGGCATAGGCTTTATTGGCGGAGAAGAAGCACTAAATTGGGGTTTATCAGGACCAATGCTACGAGCTTCCGGAATACAATGGGATCTTCGTAAAGTTGATCATTATGAGTGTTACGACGAATTTGATTGGGAGGTTCAATGGCAAAAAGAAGGGGATTCGTTAGCTCGTTATTTAGTACGAATCAGCGAAATGACAGAATCCATAAAAATTATACAACAGGCTCTGGAAGGAATTCCAGGGGGACCCTATGAGAATTTAGAAATCCGACGTTTTGATAAAGTAAAAAATCCCGCATGGAATGATTTTGAATATCGATTTATTAGTAAAAAACCTTCTCCGACTTTTGAATTGTCGAAACAAGAACTTTATGTGAGAGTCGAAGCCCCAAAAGGGGAATTAGGAATTTTTCTGATAGGAGATCAGAGTGTTTTTCCTTGGAGATGGAAAATTCGTCCACCGGGTTTTATCAACTTGCAAATTCTTCCTCAGTTAGTTAAAAGAATGAAATTGGCTGATATTATGACGATACTGGGTAGCATAGATATTATTATGGGAGAAGTTGATCGTTAAAATGATAATTGATACAACCGAACTACAAGCTATTAATTCTTTTTTCAGATTGGAATCCTTAAAAGAGGTCTATGGAATCATATGGATGCTTGTCCCTATTTTTACTCTTGTATTAGGAATCACAATAGGTGTACTCGTGATTGTTTGGTTAGAAAGAGAAATATCTGCAGGGATACAACAACGTATTGGACCTGAATACGCCGGTCCCTTAGGAATTCTTCAAGCTCTAGCAGATGGTACAAAACTCCTTTTCAAAG